AAAGAAATTATAGAATGGATTTCTGCCTATGTCTAGATCTGGAATAAATGGAAATTTTATTGATAAGACCTTTTCAATTGTAGCCAATATCTTATTACGAATAATTCCGACAACTTCGGGAGAGAAAGAGGCATTCACCTATTACCGAGATGGTGCGATTTGATTCTTTTTTTTTTTTTTATTAGTATTCGTTCTTATTTAGTTATTATAAATTAATAATTAATGTATTAATATATTATAAAATATTCTAAATTAATAAATTATAGATTTATTATAAATATTTATTTATAAATATTTATTATAATTATAAAATTATAAATCCATTTTATATTTTTTATATATTTTATCATTTTTTCTTTTATAGTTATACTTTTTTTATTTTACCGCTCTCAATCTTAGGAGAAAGACACTCAGGATAGAAAGAAAAAAAAAATTATTGAAATAAATCTACGCTTGTTGAAGGTGAAGTTTGTAAGTAAAACAAGCCCTTCTGTCGTGTATCCCCGATTAATGCAGCCTCAGATGCTTCAATTGTCGATTCTAGAGTATTGAGCGAAAGGTTACACCTATGGGTTAGGTCAAACCTACTCCACTAGTACCAATAGGGGGCATAGGGGAAGAGGCACTACTCCTAGGAATCAACAACACGAAAACTTTGTTATAAATTATCCCTTTTCTTTATCAGGATCGGGACTAACAAGAATGGTTGGGACAACAAACATCCATCTCGTTCGTATTTTGGATACCCATATAACCATCGAAGACTGTTGAAGTGACTAATTCCTGGAAATTAAGAGGCGTTGAAGACAAAGAAATTGTTGGAGTCACCCTTTTTTATCTAGTACCAACATGCTTGAGTTAAGGAAAGTTTTTTTACAAGAAGGTTGGCTAGAGATTTCTTGTAAAAACACTAGTCCCACCCAGTTTATAATGAGACTATTTCAATCTTTGTGGATTCCATGTATTATTCTCATTATGCACATAAAGGAGGAGCCGTATGAGATGAAAATCTCATGTACGGTTCTGAAACGGAGATTCTTTGAATCGAACGACGGCCGTAACGGATGTCGGCTCAATCCGAAGGAAATTATGCAGAAGCTTTACAGAATTATTATGAAGCTATGCGATTAGAAATCGATCCCTATGATCGAAGTTATATACTCTATAACATAGGCCTTATCCACACAAGGAACGGAGAACATACGAAAGCTTTGGAATATTATTTTCGGGCACTAGAGCGGAACCCATTCTTACCACAAGCTTTTAATAATATGGCCGTGATCTGTCATTACGTGCGACTATCTCCACTATAGAAAGGGAAAGAAAGAGCAAATCCGTTAATAAATACTAGAAAAAAACAGGCTTTCTACATATGTATCGTCCAAAACAACGATTTTTATCAGCTGTAGTAAAGAAATACACTTCATAGAAGTGGAAATATGACGAAATAGGTATGCCTAGATACTTTATTCTATGGATAAAGGATCTAATTGAAAAGGAAGCGCCGTAAAGATCAATTCGCGAGATTTTGGGCCGGTACAATAAGAACTGCTTACTTATGTCATGATATGAGATAAAAGTTAGGAATCCACTTATGTAATAGAGTTGATCCCCTAAGGTATTGAGCAGCGGTGTAGCATCAGATCCCAACGATAGTAAGTCTTTTCCTTCTTATGAAGAAAGTCTTTTTCAAAGATTCTATATAAATTTATATACGAAACCGAGATAGTTACCTTTCATAAAATTCTAATGATAGCGGAAATGCCTATACTTTATGAAGGTGGGAGAAAAGATAAAACTGATTAAATCATTAAGCAAAATTCAAGTTTGAAACTCATAACCTCTTTTGGTTAACTCGAGAGAAAAAAAAAAAATGGGATACTAAAAGAATTTGACTGCTGAGCCGTATGAGGTCGGAAACTCTCAAGTACGGTTCTAAGGGAAGGAATTTACCCGCCTATTCCGACCGGGGAGAACAGGCCATTCGACAAGGAGATTCTGAAATTGCGGAGGCTTGGTTCGACCAAGCTGCCGAGTATTGGAAACAGGCTATAGCGCTTACTCCTGGTAATTATATTGAAGCGCAGAATTGGTTGAAGATCACAAGGCGTTTCGAATAAGAACACTATTTTATTCTAACTATTTGATTTTTTTATTTGTTATAATGAATTGTTTGTTGTCTCTATCAGTCAAATAAAACAGATCATTTCTCTGGGAAGAACCAATCAAAAAATTTCATTATATCCCTTCTCCTTCTAAGATCGTTCTATTTCGTCTGTTATTTCGTAGGGATAAACGATATACAAATAAGTTAGAGAATATATTTCTTTTCTGCTATTAATAATAATAACTAATAAAAGTAAAAGAGACCCTCGAATGACTAAATAGAAATACTGGTATGTCTCTTAGTAATGACTAATGACTGTTCACACGGTTTGGAATAGAGTACTAGTAATATATTCTACGTAATACATAAAGTGTCTCCATTTAGGAACTTCTA